TAGCACTTAACTTTTTTAGTGGATTCCTTGTTCAAAAAAAAATGATTCGCAAAAAAAGAGGCATTTTTACCCATTTGCTGGTTGAATTCGTGGAATACGATTGAAGTGCGCAACGCAAAAGGGTTTGATATTCAATATCTTCAATGAAATATTGAAGCACGCTAATTACTTTAATTAAGTTCCTATGGCATATCATATATAAATAAGATCCCGGATTGGGTATATCTGTGTAACAATTTCTGTTCTGGGGTTTACATATACACAAAATTACACATAAATGTTGTTATACTTGAAATTGAAAAGGATTTATTATTGAAAATTATTGATACTGATTAGTTGTGTATCAATTGCATTTTCTTATGCCATTAAGGAAACACAATACGAGATCCAAGAACTTAACAGTCAATAGTTAATGGGTCCAATTTCGTTTGCGCTGAATTTTTGATTGTGTGACTCAAAATCCAAATATTTTCTTTCAAAAAAGGAGGGAAATTTTTCGGCGTTGTGTATTTTGATATTTGAGATACTATACAATTAATAGAAGGGTCCGGCTCCAATCAAAACAAAAAAGGAAGGATTTTTTTAGTTTCAGTTTATTAGGAAAGGAATAAGGAAAATGGTATTCCAGATGCAAATCAATAAATAAAAAAAAGGGGGGATTAAGTATTTATTAAGTAATAACCCACCAGGAATAGGAATATTTCCATCTATTTTTATCGTTTTGGCGGCATGGCCGAGTGGTAAGGCGGGGGACTGCAAATCCTTTTTCCCCAGTTCAAATCTGGGTGTCGTCTGATCAAGAAAAAACTCGAAATCCCTTTGCTTGCTGATATAATAGAAGTCGCCGAATCCTTGCCTAGCATAAGCAGAGGAAAAGGACTCGAACTTCCGAAACTTGCTTTATTTTGATTTTAAGAAGCTGGAGGCTAAAAGACTTTCAATCCTTGCGCTTGGGATTCCAGGGAGAATTTTAGTATAGGAAGGGCTAGACTATCAAAACTTCCAGTACTAATGTCTAATGACTGATTCTTGAATTAAACGGTTGAGCGGGGAATTGGTAGTTGTGGAAAGGGTGGAAGATGCTTTGTATACAGACTCGCGAGAATTTATGAGTGCTCAGACATACATTCAAGCAATATTGGATGAATAATTGCTTTCTTTTATAGAATATAGAATAAAAAAAAAGACTAAGGGTTGGGGTTGAAAAATAAAACTTCTTTATTTTCGGTAACACCTAAGCAAAATAGATTATTAATATAATAGAGGGTCTCCCAAGTATTTCACAACAACACTCGGGAGGCCGTAAGGATTAGATCAAACGGTAAATAGAGATATGTGATAGATAGTGATTTATCTTGATTGTATATTGTTATGCTGTTTTATTATGAAGGGTAACAAAAGAAACAATAGGTCTTACTATTCCTGCATGTTCCATTAATCGCCCTCCCTTGATAATTACAAGAAAGTAACTGTCTATCTTGCTTGTACTTAATGCTTCCAAATTCTCCCACAAATCATATCCGAACTTGTTATGGGTGGAGTTATTGGGTTGGTTCATCAATAGCCTTCGTTCAAAATCCCTTTTTGACTCTGTGCCATTGATTACATTATTATTAGTGATCAATAATGGAAGAGTTTCTTCATATTCATAGAGATAGGAGACAGAATTCACATGGATATAGTAAGTCTTGCTTGGGCTGCTTTAATGGTAGTCTTTACATTTTCCCTTTCACTCGTAGTATGGGGAAGAAGTGGACTCTAGGATCATTACTAATTTAATTGAGTTGAGTAATCAAACTGTATTAATGGTTTCATAGATCGTTCTGCAAAGCGTTTTTCAAGAAAAATATCTTCATAGAAAAATTCTACTGGAATCCAGTAAAGTAATGTAATAGATGAAGAATAACCTTTCAATCAAACAAATATTTCAATTATTCCGATGTTTGTATTTTGAAAGTAAAAGGAATACACATGATATGAAATCAAAATTTTTTCCAACCGAATTCATCCTAAAATAAAAATATTCTATTTAGATGAACTTTAACAGAATGATATATGGATATTACAATGAGGAGCAACCAACCCCCTTTTTATTTGTTTCCCGCTTTACTGTTTGAAGAGGAAGTCTATCTGTTATTATGTAGATACGTACTTTATACCGATGGAAACATCGATATAGCGTTTGTCCAACGAAGTACTACGCATAATATTGCGGTGGGCGATTCACATATTGTGCATTTACCTTTTAGACTCCTAGAAATGTTATTTCTGTTTTATCGACTCGCTTAATATCATGGTTCACGCGTTATAAATTATAAATAGGTGGTATCTACTACTCTTTTTACAAATATGAAGAATTGAATTTCCCACGGAATTCCTTGAATCACCTATCAATGGCTAAATAAATGACTCCTTGTTGGAATGCTAAAAAAAAGATGACTAGATTTCTTTTATATTATATAATCTATTCTACGCCCATACCATACCTTCTTCCGTTGAT